CCTAATCGAATTATTTGGGATTCAGAAGTGAAAGAAATCATTTTATCTACAAATAGTGGTCAAATTGGCGTATTACCAAATCATGCTCCTATTGCTACAGCTGTAGATATAGGGATTTTGAGAATACGCCTTAAGGACCAATGGTTAACGATCGCTCTGATGAGCGGTTTTGCTAGAATAGGCAATAATGAGATCACTGTTTTAGTAAATGATGCGGAAAAGGGTAGTGATATTGATTCACAAGAAGCTCAGCAAACTCTTGAAATAGCAGAAGCTAATTTGAAAAAGGCTGAAGGAAAGAGACAAATAATTGAGGCAAATCTAGCTCTCCGACGAGCTAGGACAAGAGTCGAGGCTGTCAATGCAATTTCATAACTAGTTGGTGCGTTCAAATAATCAAAAGAGGTTCTGTTTCTAAACCCTATTTTGATTGGATTCACTCGACAGAATCCAATCAAACAGAATCCAATTTAGATACAACGCAATTCAAAAATGAAATAAATAAAAAATCTATAAAAATAAACAAAGGGTGGGACAAAAAACTTATTAGATACCGTTGACTCCGGTATCTAATAAGTTATACCTACTATTGGATTTGAACCAATGACTCCCGCCGTATGAAAGCGATACTCTAACCACTGAGTTAAGTAGGTCATTTATTATCCCAAAGAGAACCAAATGGAACCCATCCTATCGATGGATTATAAATATCATATTCTTTATAAGCAACAATAATCGAATCAATACCACTCAAAAATTTCGGATGTTGGATCATAGAATATTCATCTTGACAACAAATTATATACATGATAAAATATGCATCACAAGCACTAAGGGCTATAGCTCAGTTGGTAGAGCACCTCGTTTACACGCGCGCCAATGTTTTTCAGGGGAATCCACCATACAATCCAAAAAATGGATCTTATTGAGAAATCGATGTCTTACTCCATAATAACTTTAAGAGAAAAGAGAACAATAGCCTGACGAGAGGTTCGGTCCTATTTGAGTGCCCTTTGTAGGTACCAAACAGGCTCCGCCTTGAGATATTGATAAGGTGAATAACAGTATATTCAATGCTAGGCATAATGAGTATAAGGCCCTCAAAAAATATCTTTTCGTCCTATGAACTTGAAGGTGTATGAAGTTTCATATTGGATTTTTTAAGCCGAACGATAGAGACTTCATTTAACTTAAAATTCTAGGCCAAAGGCAGACCTACGTCAAAATAACTTCACCTTTGAAACACTTTGGTAGTGCTCTGAATTAGAATCCCAAATAATGAATCAGAGCACATGGAGCCATCTCCTTATCTTATTTTTCTGTCAAGAAAAAAAATATGGCAGATTGGCTGATATTTTTATCAGTTAATGAAAGAGCCCAATGCAAAAAAAAATGCATGTTGGGTCTTTGAAACAGTTCAGATCATTTTGATAATAATAAGTTTGATCTGTTTTACCGAGAAGGTCTACGGTTCGAGTCCGTATAGCCCTAGAGCCCTATAAAAAAAAATGAATAAAATTCCAAATTTTCATTTGAAATAAAAAATTGTATAATTTTGATTTCTTCATTCTTGTTTGTTGCTTATAACTGACCGGTTGGTTCATCGAAACAAAATTTGTCCTAGAAACTCACTCACGGGAATCATTTAAAGCAGAACAGAAAACCGAAAAAACATATCATATTTCAAGGGATCGAATCGATCTTTTTCCAAACAAACCAACCCTTCGTCATTAATTGTCGGAGGGAAATTCCATATGCATTTTTCTGCCCACAATCAAAGGGTTAAGCCAGCGATACTCCTTTTATTTGGTATACCTTACCAAGACCCGGCCAAGCACACCAAAACAAGGGGGGGGTGGTCTTCTTTTTCTGTATTCAATCAAGAGAAAACCCCACCCCATCCAGATCTGATAAACGGAATATACCAACACTAAGATTAAGATATTCGAAATCCTCAGATACCTACCCATTCTCTTACATTTGAATACTTGTTCTATTCTAAATTACTAAGAAAAAAACTTTCGACTCTGTTCCTAAAAAATCCAAATTACGAACTCGCATTTTTATAAAGAAAATTCAAATAATCAAAAGAATAATAAATTCAAAATTATTAAACACAAAATAAGAATTCTATTTGCTTTCTTTAGGCTTTAGGAAGAATCCTAGGCAAAAACAATAAAATTTGTCTAAGTATAACATCTAGAGTTATACTAACTAAAGCAATTAAATAAAATTGAACTAAAAAAATTAATCAGTCGATAAATCTTGAAATGAGATATGCCCTGCAATAATCAAAGGAAACTAGATGGTTTGGTCAAAATAAATTCTTGTTTTGACTAACTAGTTATCAATGACTTTAGAACTTCAATTCGAATCAACCAATCCGATATATTTTCCACGTTCATAGGAGTGCGTCTATGTTTTTGCTTTACGAATATGATATTTTTTGGGCATTTCTAATAATATCAAGTCTTATTCCTATTTTGGCATTTTTCATTTC